TTTGCCGTCTGAGATGAATCTATTATTTCGATTTGTTATTTGTTATTGAATTGCGTGCGCATAAAGACCATAAAACGCATAAAGACCATAAAAAGAGTTTCGTTTTATGGTTCTTTCATATACGTTTTCTTTAATTGAATGAACGTTCTGATTCTCAATTTATCAAAATACTTCAATTGGTACACGCAAGAAATAGGCTAATTCAGCAGCCTTTTGTTCAATTTCTCGTGGAGTCAAATTCTCATCAGTACGGGTCAAGGGAATGGACCCCTGGCCTCGGATGTCCATATAAAGAACACGACGAGCATAAATACCCTCTTTAACTTCTATTCTAACGGACTGAATATCTTTTATAAGGAATCGGAGGAATATGCGACGATTTTTTCCCGGAAATCCCCAACGAAAAATACAGACTATTCCTTCCTTTCTATCGAATCGATCATAACCACTACCTACATTCCAGGAAATTGTGCACCACAAATAAGAGCTAATAAAGAGACCCGCAATTCCGTAGAAAGACATCACGATTCCTTGTGGAAAAAAAATGATTTGCTGAGGCGGAAAAAAAGATAGCAAATTTCTACCAAGATAACTGGAAGTTCCAACTAATAAGAAGCCTAATGAACCTAAAAAAAGGATCAAGGCCCAGCAGAAATTACTTATTTTTCGAGACCCCGTTATAAGTTCTATCCATATATCGTCTGATCGCCAAGTCATACTTTACTCGATTGCATTTTATTGGAATTGAGATAATACCCCAGAGAAATTTGACTTTACTTTTTTGTTTCCGAAGTAACTCTCATCAACTAGCACTAGTTTGAGGTGAACTAGCACTAGTTTGATGTCAACCTTTAGGAGTAATTCATCAAATTGGTTAAATCTAAAATAATAACATACTCTTTATTTAATACGATCCCACTATACATATCGATATACATATAGATTCACCGACTACATTTCAGCCATCCAGAGATCCTGATCTATTTGAAAATTGCTAGAATTGATATATCCATATATCATGTTTCTGCGGGCATAAGAGTTTTTTCCTTTATGTTCGGTGGAAATCACATGTTATACTATATTCCAATAAATAGATATCCGTGTTATGATACAAGTCCACGTTTTCAAAAAAAAAAATGGATGAGATTAGGTCCCAGCGGATCTAAACAATCTTGTTTTTTTGAACATGAAGAAATAAAGAAGCCATTGCAATTGCCGGAAAGACTAGGCCTACTAACGGCACAAAAATAGATGGAAGGTTCAAATTTGTCATAGAAGGGGTACCTCGATTTACTATTTGTATCTGTTATTATGTTATTATATAAATAAAGATATCTTGTAATAATTATAATTAAATTAAGAATTTGAATTCTAATTAGATAATATTTATTATTAATAGAATTTGAAGAATTTTAAATTCTTAGTATAGATCGAAGTATCGATATATCTAAATCTAACTGAGTACGTATAATAAGAATAAGTGCAAAGAATGTAGAACTGTAGAACTAAATAAATGGACTTATTCATCTCCTCCATGAGAAAGATATGTATGATAATGATAATAAACTTTATTATTTTTCTTCATTTCTTTGTCTTTTGTTCTTGTCTTCTAATTTTCTAAAAATAGATAAAGAGTTTTTTACCGATTATCGAAGGATTCGTTCGAATCCGACCCAACATGGATTTTTAGCTAAAATGGTTTTTCGGTAGATAGAGAAAGATACAAAACTCTATTATCTATAGTGAAATTTCAAATTATATACCTAAGACAAGACCAAATTCGTTTTATTTTACTAATTTCACGAACGGAAGAACTCACTCTTGGTGATAAAGGTTTCTTGATTCGTAATCAGGAATATAGGTCAAAAAAAGAGTTATCCTCAACTTTCGTTTTGATTCTTTCTACAATTCGATCTTCTATCACCAAAGAAAAGGCCATTATTATCTTATTTACTTTGATTCCGATAAACTAACTACTTTTTGCTACAAACACAAAAAAAATAATTGAACTTAGTGCTCTACTTGATTTTGCTTGACTTTTGATTCAAAGGAAAAAAGGCGTGGAGCTTAAATAACTCACTCAGAACGCTTTTTAAAAGATTACGTGGTACAATTAGGTCGAATAAACCCTTCTGGAATAAGTATTCAGCTGCTTGTGAACCTTCGGGTACTGTTTTATTCAATGTTTGTTCAATTACTCTTTTACCTGCAAATGCAATGTAGGCATTGGGTTCGGCAATAATGATATCCCCCAACATACCAAAACTAGCTGTCACTCCACCAGTTGTCGGAGATGTAAGGATTGATACATAAAATAATTTTTTATTTAATTGATAATCATATAAAGCAGACGATATTTTAGCCATTTGCATCAAGCTCAAACTTCCTTCCTGCATGCGCGCCCCCCCAGAAGCACACACTATAATAAGAGGTAAATTTTGATTGGCAGCGTGTTCAATCAAACGGGTGATTTTCTCTCCGACTACGGATCCCATACTAC